TTGTTATTGGGATAGGTGAATTCTTATCAATCCATCCCCCGAAGGAACCGGACATGATAATTTTTCATCATCCGGCTCGAGCAAGAATCAAAAGAAGCAAATGAATCCAGATGAACTCTATATGTTACCTATATCTACACATATAGGAACGTTTGGATGTAAAAAAAATTTACTGTATTCTTTTTACGAAGTTCCAAATATCAAGTGTAAAAAGTTAAGTTCTTAAAAGTAAATACTCAATACCCAAGTAGGCCTACAAGATTGATCATGATATAATCAAGCACTTTCTGGGTCGGCTCAGACCTTATGATTAATATTTATTGCCAAAATATTTGAAGATACACACAAAAGGTTTACTTGTTATTAATATAGTCTAGCTCTTGTTCTTCTTTAGACCCCCTATTTTACTCCAATAGTATTATGATCGGGTCAATGCATAGGAAATGAATGCATTTACCTACTATTAAATAGAAAAAATAAGTAAACTAGATAAACTATATATTCTCTTTTAGTAAGTTCACTTATTCTTTTATAATAGATAATAAAAAGAATATTTCTGTTATTTCTATTATAACGGATCTTACGGAGCCTGCTCATGTACAACATGATTCGGATCTGATCATATAAAGCATTCTCTTTTAGCGAACCAGCCTATCCTCTGTATAGAACTTACGCCAAGGTTGGAACAAAGACACATTTAGTTGTAAATGCCAATGACAATGTAGCAGACATATATCTACACAGACTAATTAATAGTTCAAGTCACCCACTCCCATAATCCATTTTCTCCTCAGAGAATTCCCTTCAACTCCCTAACTATTTTATTCTATTTTATTATCCATTTTTTGATTTATTTGACAGGAATAGTTGAAGGGGAAAGATCAAAAGACATGTATTATTCTCAATAATCCATATTTATAGCAATGAAATAGTACTCCCCCAAGCGATAAATGGATAAATGATTCATTCCAAATTTCTATCAAATATCTTTTCTATAAATCTATAAAGGACCAGAAATACCTTGTTTACGTATCATTGGAAAGTGCATTAACATAAATACGGCAGTAAGAAGGGGCAATACAAAAGTGTGTAAACTATAAAAACGAGTCAAAGTAGATTGTCCCACACTAGCACTTCCACGCAATAATTCTACCAAAGGTGATCCTATTATAGGAATTGCTTCGGGTACACCTGTTACAATTTTCACTGCCCAATAACCGATTTGGTCCCAAGGTAAGGAATAACCAGTTACGCCAAAAGATGCGGTCAATACAGCGAGAACCACACCTGTAACCCAAGTTAATTCACGAGGTTTTTTAAATCCACCGGTAAGATACACACGAAATACATGAAGAATCATCATTAGGACCATCATACTTGCCGACCATCTATGAACTGATCGAATTAACCAACCAAAATTAGCTTCAGTCATTATGTATTGAACAGAAGCAAAAGCCTCAGTAACCGTCGGGCGGTAGTAAAAAGTCATAGCAAATCCTGTAGCGACTTGTACTAAAAAACAAGTAAGCGTAATTCCCCCTAAACAATAAAATATATTGACATGTGGAGGAACATATTTACTAGTTATATCATCTGCAATCGCCTGAATCTCTAAACGTTCTTCGAACCAATCATAGACTTTATTGAGATAGGCGGAACTCCCCCTCCGAGAACCGTATATGAAACTTTCATCTCATACAGCTCAAGCAAAAACACCCAAATCCTAATTGCAACGGATATATAATAAAAGTTTGAAACCTTTTTATTTTAAATCAAAGATTCAATCTTTTCTGACTTTAGTAAATAAGAAAAATCCGAAAGCTCTTCGTTGTTTGCGGTGATACTACCAAAATTTCAAGTTGGCTAAGTCGTCTTTATGTTAATCCTTACGTGCCTCTTGAATCCACTCTTTTCCTATTTCCTTTTGAATTTGTTTTTGTGTATAATGTGGATTTTCATATTTTTTTATTGTATTGATAGGAATTCTCTTGTTAAGAAACCTATGAATTGATTAAAACCTCAGATTCATACTAGAACCTCGACGATTCAATAAAAAAACCTAAGTTAAGTCAAGGATTCCCTGAGTAAGAACCCTTCGACTATCACCCATTCCATAAATAGATAGAATGCCTAAAATTTCAAAGACTTCCATTTTAAAATTTTTTGGAATCCGGATAGGAGATCTGAACATTAGGTATGAATCATAGTTCAAATATTTCTTAATCGATTTCATATATTCCGTGTTCCAGATACTAGAATAAATATCCGACGAAGGAGACCCATCTCTATGAAGATGACAGAGCCACACTCTGTACTATCAATAGGATCGATTATAACAAGTCACACACTCATATCCCGGAAATACAAAAACAAAAAAATTCCGCAGTCAAACTCCCAAAACAAAGTATAATGGGCTCAAAATACGAGCTCGAAATGATTCCTTTTGTATGACTTTACAATTCTTATAGACCTAATTCATTGAAATTCCATCCAATAAAACGGAAGAATTATAAATCTCCAAAATAATAGATAGAAAGATGGCAAAAAGAGCCATTGCGACGCCCATCAAAGGAGTTGTTCCCCACCCAGGGGCTACTTTACCATATTCCGAATTCAAGGGTTTTAATAAAGCCCCTGCAGACGTTCGCTTTGAACCACCGTTCTCAACAGTTTGTGTAGTCATAAATCCTATTGTATTCATTGATGAGATCTGTTGACTTTGTATACCATTCCGTTGTAGTTGTAAATAAATGATCTTATCATGGATCCATTGAGGTTTTGAAATTTTATAAGAATGGAAACAGCAACCCTAGTAGCCATCTTTCTATCTGGTTTACTTGTAAGTTTTACAGGGTATGCCTTATATACCGCTTTTGGGCAACCTTCTCAACAACTAAGAGATCCATTTGAGGAACATGGGGACTAGTTGACGTAATGAGCCTCAAAACATTGCGAGGCTCATTACGTCAATTGAGATACTGAAAAATCATTTTATCTTTTTAGTTGGAACTTTAGGCGGTTCTCGAAAAAAGATAGCAAAAAAAATTATTCCTAAAGTCGACACTAAGAGGAATGTATAAACTAGTGCTTCCATAGATTCGATCGCAGTTTACAATTATAGCTTTCATACCTGTTTGTTCCCTTTTATTTGTATTTGTTTATTTGTGGAGGACCATCTACCGGATAAAAAATAAAGAAGGAACACGAGCAAAAAAGTAGTGATCAAGGTTTCTCTGACCCCTAGGAAAAATTCCAAAAAGAAAATAGAGACGAAAGAAACCAAAGTAGTGTTATATCAGACTGCTTGTTTTCTTGTAGTTGGATCTCCAAGTTTTTGGAATGCTCCAAATTCGACTTGAGCACCCAAATCCGGATCAATACCAGCAAAAACATCTCTGAACAGGGTTCTAGCACCATGCCAAATGTGTCCAAAGAAGAAGAGCAAAGCAAATGAAGCATGTCCAAAAGTAAACCAACCCCTTGGACTGCTACGAAAAACACCATCGGATTTCAATGTAGCACGATCTAATTCAAAAATTTCACCCAATTGAGCGCGTCTAGCATATTTTTTCACAGTAGCAGGATCGCTATAACTGACTCCGTTGAGTTCACCACCGTAGAACTCAACAGTTACACCAACTTGTTCAACACTATACTTTGACTCTGCCCTTCGAAAAGGAACATCCGCTCGAACAATTCCGTCGCCATCTACCAAAACAACGGGAAATGTTTCAAAAAAGGTAGGCATACGACGTACAAAAAGTTCACGACCGTCCTTATCTCTAAAGATGGGATGCCCTAACCATCCAACTGCTATTCCATCCCCGTTATCCATCGAGCCCGCCCTGAATAATCCTCCTTTCGCCGGATTATTTCCGATGTAATCATAAAAAACTAATTTTTCAGGAATTTTCGACCAGGCTTCTGCTAAACTTTGATTTTCTGCCAGCCCCGTACTAACTCTTCGATATATCTCTTGCTGAAAGTATCCCTGATCCCACTGGTAACGAGTGGGCCCAAATAATTCAATCGGAGTAGTTGCGGAACCATACCACATAGTTCCAGCAACAACAAAAGCTGCAAAAAAGACAGCAGCTATACTACTGGAAAGTACGGTTTCAATATTTCCCATACGCAATCCTTTGTATAGACGTTGTGGCGGGCGGACACTCAAATGGAATAGACCTGCTAATATGCCCAATGTACCTGCTGCAATATGATGAGAGGCTATTCCTCCCGGAATAAAAGGATCAAAACCTTCTACGCCCCATGCGGGACTTACAGGTTGTACTTTTCCAGTTAGTCCATAAGGATCGGACACCCATATTCCAGGACCGTACAAACCTGTTATATGAAATGCACCAAACCCAAAGCAAGCCACTCCTGAAAGAAATAAATGAATTCCAAAGATCTTGGGTAAATCCAAAGAAGGTTTTCCTGTACGTTCATCAAAAAAAATTTCGAGATCCCAATACACCCAATGCCAGATAGCTGCCAAAAAGCATAAACCAGAAAACATAATATGTGCCCCAGCTACACCTTCATAACTCCAAATACCCGGATTCGTTACAGTTCCTCCTGTAATACTCCAACCGCCCCATGAATTGGTTATTCCTAAACGAGTCATGAAGGGTATAACGAACATACCCTGTCTCCACATTGGATCAAGAACAGGATCAGAAGGATCAAAAACTGCTAATTCATAGAGAGCCATCGAACCAGCCCAACCAGCAACCAAAGCCGTATGCATTATATGAACAGAAAGCAATCGGCCGGGATCATTCAATACAACAGTATGAACACGATACCAAGGCAAACCCATAGAAATTCCCCTTTATCCTTTATCAAAGATAGTTTATCAAAGATAGATAGACACTACGTAACTTTATTGCATTAGAAAAGACTCTACTGTGACTATCCTATCGATCCTCGCTATTCAGTAAATTCTAAATTATTTAAGAACGGGAGTTTATAGTTATTCTTTTTCTATTCTACGGAATAATTATGTTCATAGGAACAAAAAGAAGCAGATTTATTCTATACTCGATAAGTATCAATATGCAATGGGGTTGAATAACATTTTCGAGTAGCAAATACATACATATCTACTCATCACCCGATTCTTACTAATTTAACTTTATTCCTTCTTTTTTTCTTTCTAACTTTTTGTAATCTATGCAAAAAAGAAATCCGATAAAAGCTAATATTTAAAAATAATAAACACAATAAAATCATATTCTTACGTTTTTACATCAAAGTGAAATATATTACTTAGTTTTTTTCTTTAAGCAAATGCCTATTGGTGTTCCAAAAGTACCTTTCCGAAGCCCTGGAGAGGGAGATGCATCTTGGGTCGACGTATAGTGCGACTTGTCAGATATACTGGGTCATATGGGATTTACCCGTTCTCTCCTCAATCGAGATATCCTCCGTTTCGCCCAAGAAGGAGTCATTAAATCATAAAAAATTTGGAGCGTGAAGTGCAATTTGATCCGTTTTGAGAGGATCCATATTACTATTTATTATTCTCAATTACAATGATTTATGGTTGGCTTGGTTGAACTAAAAAAAAATAAATTATTCAGGCTCTGTTTAGAAAAACCCAACTCAATTAGTAATATATCTACGATTCCTATGTGAAATATCTGTGGGTTGATTTCAAACTATTAATCAAAACTTGGTAGAACGTATAAACGGAATTGAAAAAAATAAGCAGAAAGTCATAAAAAAAGAAAACGGTAATAACAATATTTGTTCTATATGTGCAAATCAAAATCGAGTCAATCTTTACCCAGAGTAGAGCATAAACCTAAAAAGAGAAAAGAGACTCACTCAGGAACAAGAAAATATCATCGGGGTTGGTTGATGAAACAATACATCAATGAGAAGTTAATTCAATAAATTTAGTAACTTTATTATTTATTAGAATTATAAGAAAAAGAAAGCAGTAAAACTTGTCTTTATTCAAGAATAAAATCTTTTTTTTGAGGTCTGGAATCCATACATTGATTCTTTTTTTGTTTTTGAGATTTTTTTGAACCGTATGCATCAAAAGGTGCGTGTACGATTCCGAAGGGATACAATTGTACCCTAATTAATCGACTTTATCGAGAAAGATTACTTTTTTTAGGACAAGCAGTTGATAGCGAGATCTCAAATCAACTTATTGGTCTTATGATATATCTCAGTATTGAAGATGATAACAAGGATCTTTATTTGTTTATAAACTCTCCCGGCGGGTGGGTAATACCCGGAGTAGCTATTTATGATACTATGCAATTTGTGCGACCAGATGTTCATACAATATGCATGGGGTTAGCCGCGTCAATGGGATCTTTTATCCTGGTCGGGGGGGAAATTACCAAACGTCTAGCATTCCCTCACGCTTGGCGCCAATGAGATTTTTTTTAAGAAAAAGGGAAGACTGTGCCTTCGCCCTAGGAAATAGTAAGCAATAATAGCATGGCACTTTGCATTCGATATTATAAATTTTTTGATTCTTTTGAAAAACATTAGATTTAGATTATGTATCGAGAGAGTAGTATGAGATTAAAGGGTCTTCTCCATTTTATAATTGGGAGTTGGGTTTAGCGTCACAAACCTTTTTTGTTCACACTATCAGACTATAAAGGCTCTTAACAATATTCATGTTATCAAAAGAAAAGAATCCAAGAGGTGCGCAAAAAAAATATTTTTTCTTTGATTGGAACAAAAAGAAACTTTGGGATTGCCGAATCACATCCAAAACAAATCAAATTAAGATAATTAAGATAGAAGGCAACGGAGCCATCATAGTATTTTAGACATATTCCGAAAGGAAGGACGGCTATTTGATCATTTAACCACCTGGGTATAATATATTCTATTTTTCTCTTTCTTTTTTCAATAAAGAGGCCAAGTTAGGTTAATCTCAGTGCAGAGCCGTATGCATATGCAAGAGGGATGCCTGTACGGTTGTTCAATTCGATCTTTTTCATATTATTCTATTCTTTATCTTTATTTTCTATCCGCTTCATCATGTAAGCTAGAAAAACTTTTTAATTCTATTACTATTTACTATTATCAGGGTAATGATCCATCAACCTGCTAGTTCGTTTTATGAAGCACAGACGGGAGAGTTTATCCTGGAAGCGGAAGAACTGTTGAAACTGCGCGAAACCATCACAAGGGTTTATGGACAAAAAACGGGCAAATCCCTATGGGTTGTATCCGAAGACATGGAAAGAGACGTTTTTATGTCAGCAACAGAAGCACAAGCTTATGGAATTGTTGATCTTGTAGCGGTTAAATGAAAATAACATGTAATTCACGCAAATTCGTGATTGGAAATTTTTTAACTGCGTTTAATATTTATTAACTTACTGTTTATTTTAAGAGAAATAGACATAATTCATAATCATCCGGTTAGGATCAATCTAAACCAGTCTATTATGTATCCAATTCAACATGCCAACTATTAAACAACTTATTAGAAATACAAGACAGCCAATCAGAAATGTCACTAAATCCCCCGCTCTTAGGGGATGTCCTCAACGACGAGGAACATGTACTCGGGTGTATGCGCGACTCGTTTCGATCATATAATGAGCCGGTACAAAAACAAAAAAACAAGGTGCCAATATCAATGATGAGTACCGGTAAGGTAAATAGGATAGAATCGAGGAGGGGGCCTTTTTTTCTATTTATTATTTATCGAAAACAAAGAAACAAAAAACCCCTTTCATATTCCTGCATTGTGTATGAATTTTATGGCTTCCATTGGTGCAAATCAAATTACCGCAATGTAAGATGAGAAGCAATTCTCCATTGGTATAAAATGATTATCCATTAAGCGGAGGAATTTTTTAAGCATAAAGATTACGACCCTACTCTGTCAAGAACGGACTATAAAGGGTCAGCTACCCAGCTAACTTTCCTAATTAAATACTGTTACTGTATAGATGGGTTTCGTTGTGAAAGGACTATTACTGGATAATTCATGGGTAGAGCAAAAGAGGATGAACTATACAAGTTACCAATAACCTGGATTAAATGAAGTGAAGGCTCCGGTGTATAGAGAAGACCTCACCGTTTAAGAAGTTACCATAGAAACGATGGAACCCACTACACTATTTCTTTATCCATTTTATATTTTTTATTTGCTATATTTTTGACACCTCTAAAAAAATAGAATTTCTTTCTTATTTCGCATTGAAATAAAAAAATCGTGGTTAGGAAGGTTATAGTAGCCAAAGCCATTGGAATTTCTAGTTTATACATTGGAAAAATCCGTTTTGTTATTAATAGATTAGGAGGTGTTAAAAGAATAACTGAAAGAGAACAAATCAATTAGTTATTCGTGAAAGTTTCATCTATTCAATGACTAGAATTAGACGTGGATATATAGCTCGAAGACGTAGAACAAAAATTCGTTTATTTGCATCAAGCTTTCGAGGGGCCCATTCAAGACTTACTCGAACTATTACTCAACAGAGAATAAGAGCTTTGTTTTCAGCTCATAGGGATCGGGATATTAAAAAGAGAGAGTTTCGTCGTCTGTGGATCACTCGTATAAACGCAAAAATTCGTGAGAGTGGAATATTCTATAGTTATAGTCGATTAATACATGATCTGTACAAGAGACAGTTGATTCTTAATCGTAAAATACTTGCACAAATAGCCATATCAAACAGGAATTGTTTTTTTATGATTTACAATGAGATCACAAAAGAAGTAGATTAGAAGGAATCTGCTGGAATATTGTAAACGTGTTTTCCCGGAGTTCAGTCTCCGGGAAGGTAGAATAGAAATGATTAAGATAAAAAAGTAGTCAAAATGAATGAACACGTTCAATACAAAAAACTTTCTCAAATTCTTTTTTTTTTTTCATACAACACATCTGGATTCTCGGAAAAGAACCAATCTTGTCTTTGAGTTTGGATTGAAATTATCATTCAAGAGTAAACCCTTTTAATTCTGGTTCTAAGACCTGTAGTTCTATCGGTTAACTCGGTTTTTTCAAATTGTTTCTGATTATTGAGAAAGGGTAACAAAGATAAAATACGAGCTTGTTTTATAGCCATAGTAATTAAACGTTGTTGTTTCAAGGTCAATCTATTCACTCGTCGCGATAAGATTTTTCCCTGTTCGCTAATAAATCGACTAATTAAACTCATATTTCTATAAGAAATTTGATCCCCCGATTGAATAGGAGGCAAACGCCTACGAAAAGGTCGTTTTGATTTAAGAAAAGGTCGCTTGGATTTATCCATGGTTTGTTTTATTATTTAATTTTATTCTTTTTCTTTAAAATTCTATTTCTTAATTTGAATTCATTTTAATTCAAAATTAAAATAGTATTTTTTTCGATTTAGATTTCTATTTATATAGAATTGTTCTATTCGATTTAATTTTAAATTATAGATAGATATAGATAGAATGCCACCCCCTTCCCTTACTTGAAGGGGTAATATACAGGTACTCAATTAGATCTATTTCTTTATCTCCCCATGAATCGTATGCTTATAACAATACGGACAGAACTTTCTCAATTCTAATCGATTAGGTGTATTGTGGCGGTTCTTTTGAGTAATATATCTGGAAATGCCCGTTGATACCCTATTAACGTTGTTTCGGGCACAGCTGGTACATTCCAAAATCACCGTTACTCGAACATCTTTACCCTTGGTCATGAACCTCCTTTTAATTTTTGATTTACTCAACTTTTCCATTTTTGATTCAAAACGAATAAGTAAAGGACGAATAAGTAAAGGGCAGAAGATTCCTAAATTCTATTTCAAATCGAAATAGAATATTTCATTTTTGATTTAAATATCTTGGATAATATTCTTTACTTAGACCTTCAACCCGCATTTCTATTCTACTTCCATTCTTTTATTATATTTAGGAATATTGATTGAAATAAAATTGAAATTAAATTCGAATTGGACCCCCAATTTCCCAGATGTTAAAGAGACTTTCTTTTTTCCCTTTCCTCCCTTATTTCCTTATTTGAATTCTA